CTATATCTTTATACAGTACGACTTTATATACTACAATAACAATAATAAGTATGGTAGAAAGAAATATATGAATCTTTCTACCATACTATCGAATCTCATAAAATACTGATGATTCTAGTCCGCTTATTTCATTTAAGACACAAAATTTTAATACTTTTCATTTGATTTTTTATTTTCAATCATTAATAAGAACTAAACAGTCAAGTTTAATTCAAATTAATCATTTTGACTGACTGTTTTGACATATATTATAAGTAAAAAAGCAGTAGGAACTAGAATGAACAGTGCAGTAGCAATAAATGCGAGAATATTTACTTCCATAATCTCATCGTTTCATTTTTAATTAATTCGCAATAACTCGGGATTTCATCCCATAGAGCTGAGAAATCTTTCGCCTGTAAATTCAATATTCAATGGGATGAATTACATCTCGACGATATCGAATCGGAGCAATATCATGAATAACAATATCTGAGCTATCAAATTGATTCATCGTCGAGAATTAACTAGTATACCATAGGAAGATCTTTTATCCATACCGAATTCAAATTTTGATTCCTGATCCAATAAATAATTCCTTTACTTTCTTTATCATTTTTTTCCATTCTTTCTTTTATATAACCTACGCCCCTCCTTGTACAATCATCTGATGAAATATCATATGACCGCCTTTACACTTATTTACATTGGTTATAAAAAACCCCAATAAAATAACCAATAGAAGCGAAATGTAAAAAGGAAGAAGTTTAGTTCTAAACCCCCCTTTTTATGATCTAATCTTCTTGGAAAACAAAGAAGTAGTATAAATAAGGAGAGTCCGGGTATAAAAAAATCGAGTATTCCATCAAATTCATTAAAAAGTTTGTTCTTTCTTCGGCAAGACCCTTAAACTTAAAAAGGATTATTCATTACCTCACAAAGAGAGATAGCCCTTGCTAAGAGAGATAGGATCTTCATAGTACTCTATTACACAGATCGGGACTAATCGAAACAGCCAGACTCCACACGGTATCTCTTGGAATCCTGAATATGCTTTTACCGATCATTGTACTAATTTACCTACATATGTCTTTCTCCTATCAATCGGTACTAGTTGAATAAATGGTAATTCCCATATTTCTTTGATGAGAAATGTGAAACTAATAAATAAAATACTAATAAATAAAATACTAATAAATAAAGGAGGGTATCCTCTTGGGAATGAAATTCTGCTATTTGTTTTGTTCTCCTTTTCGCAGCAAATGCATAGATGAATTGATGTATTTTTTTTATTGGATTTGGATCCGTCGGGACTGACGGGGCTCGAACCCGCAGCTTCCGCCTTGACAGGGCGGTGCTCTGACCAATTGAACTACAATCCCAAGGAAATAGACTGTACATCATACATATTCTTATGATTTCATTCAAACCCTTTCTATTTTATTTAGATTTTAGATTAGAATAGTCGTATTGTAACAGAAACGGGAGTACTATATTTGATATACACACGGATATGCACTTTAGTGGGAGCGTCTCACAGATTGTTAATAATCCTTTCGTTTTTTATAAATTGATTAAAAATCAAATAAATCTTTCAATGAAAAAAAAAGAGTTTTTTTATTTATTCTTTATTTTATTTTATTCTTTTCCTTATACTTCTGGATCCTTATATGAATCTAGTATGAATCTAGATCATTAGCAAGCAAGATCAGAATTTGTGAGAAAAAATAAAGAGAGCAAATGAACAGCGGTAAAATATATCAGAAAATCTTAGTTTTTTTTATTCTTCCGTATCCCGATCAGGCATTTCTGGGGAACAACAAATGGGGTTCTATCATTTCATGGTGGATCGGCCAATTATTGGGCCGAGCTGGATTTGAACCAGCGTAGACATATTGCCAACGAATTTACAGTCCGTCCCCATTAACCGCTCGGGCATCGACCCAGGAAGAATCAATTCCCGACTTATTGATAATCCATGATCAACTTCCTTTCGTAATACCCTACCCCCAGGGGAATTCGAATCCCCGCTGCCTCCTTGAAAGAGAGATGTCCTGAACCACTAGACGATGGGGGCAGGTATGCCCGACCGCCCTCATACTATGCTCATTGTATGAAGAGTTTTTTGAAATTGTCAATATAATGTGGTATGATTAAATCTGAAAGATCTTTCATGATTCCATAGAATCTTTTGATTCGTATTTATATTCATGAATCATTCATTCTAATCATATAATTTTTTTTAATATTATAATAAAATAAAGAAAATTAATATAAGAATAAATAGATATTAATTATAAATCGATATTATTTCAATTATTAAAACGATATTTATATTATATATTAAAATTAAAATATTCAAATGAAATATTAAAAAAGAAATAAAATAAAAAACTAAATTCGGTAGAAGTAGAATAGAAATAATACGAGGTATAGGACCTTTTGGAGAGTGGTTGGTCCGCCAGACCGGAAAGGGGAATTAAACTTCATTTCTTCCGCTTTCATTCATTGATTCATTCAT